ACTATTCCTCAAACCCGCCAATTAATTAACCACCGACATATTTTAGTTAATGGGCGTATCGTCGATATACCAAGTTATCGTTGCAAACCCCGAGATATTATTACAGCAAGGGATGACCCAAAATCTAGATCTCTGATTCAAAATTATCTTGATTCATCCCACCATGAGGAATTGCCAAAGCATTTGACTCTTCACGCATTCCAATATAAAGGATTGGTCAATCAAATAATAGATAGTCAATGGGTCGGTTTGAAAATAAATGAATTGTTTGTCGTAGAATATTATTCTCGTCAGACTTAAACCTAACTAAAATAACGGGTTCGTCCAAATTTACCCTTTCACTTTCACCTAACTTAAGGAAAGGGATACAAGGTAAGGAGTTTGATCCGGGGGGTCTTTGTTTATCCCATTCATGTATCATAGATCCGAGGGTCGATTTTTATCCCCTTCCCGCCCTTTCACTTTCTTTCCTGTATTTTACGTATCATAGAAACTAGTAATTAAGAATCTATCTCAAAAAAAGGTATGACTGCCTGGTATTCATTCTTTTTTGCTTGGAAACATTGCGGTCAGTAACATTGGCAAATTAGGTCAAGGTACGGAAAGAGAGGGATTCGAACCCCCGGTAAACAAAAGTCTACATAGCAGTTCCAATGCTACGCCTTGAACCACTCGGCCATCTCTCCTACATAATGATTATGACCGAGAACCCGCGTGAATAGCGAGTTGTTCAAATTCGATTGTTAGATGGGTACGGACAATCGAATCCCTTCTAACTAGAAAAATAGAAACCCTTTCAGCAAATAAAAAATTCTTCCTTTGAATCTGGGGAAAAAGAGAATTTTTTTGTTTGTCAAAAACAGTTTAAAACAATAAAGGTATATATCTTGTTTGCAAAGATGACGCTCCGATTTTTTTTATTATATTTAAACCTGATTTAATCAATGAATTGGAACGAATCAACGAATCGGTGTATTTTTTTTAATGCGTCTGCTTTTATGTTATTTTGTACTGTACAATTCCTTGGTTTGGGGATCATTTTCTCATGAGAGGTAATGAAACGAATTATAGAATGGATTTTTACCTATGTCTAGATCGCGGATAAATGGAAATTTTATTGATAAGACCTTTTCAATTGTAGCCAATATATTATTACGAATAATTCCGACAACTTTAGGAGAAAAAGAGGCATTTAGCTATTACAGAGATGGTGCGATTTGATTCTTTTTTTATTTACCGCTTTCGGTCTTAGGAGAAAGAAAGATGATTCGGGATAGAAAAGAACGAAAAAAGATTATTGAAAAATCTACGCTTGTTGAAGGTGAAGTTTATAGATAAAACCATTCCTTCTGTCGTGTATCCCCGATTAATGCAGCCTCAGATGCTTCAATTGGCGATTCGAGTATTGAGCGAAAGGTTACACCTATGGGTTCTGTATTGCAAGTCAACCTTACTACACCAGTACCAATAGGCGGCATAGGGGAAGAGACGCTACGTTTAGGAATCAGCAACACGAAAACTTTGTTATAAACAGCCCCCTTTCCTTATCGGGATCGGGACTAAGAAGAATGGTTGGAATAACAAACATCCATCTCGTTCGTACTGTGGATACCCTTATAACCATCGAAGACTGTTGAAGTGATTAATTCCTGGAAATTAAGGGGCGTTGAGAACAAAGAAATTGTTGGAGTTTACAGTTTTATCTAGTACCAGTACCAACACGCGTGATATTAAGAATAAGAAAAAGAGAATAAGAAAAAGCTTTTGCAGGAAGGTTGGCTAGAGATTTCTTGTAAAAACATTAGCCCCACTCAGTTCATAATGAGATGAGAATATTTCAATCTTTTTTGATTCCATGTATTATTTTTCTCATTATGCACATAAGGGAGGAGCCGTATGAGATTTTCATCTCATGTACGGTTCTGAAACGGAGAATTCTTTGAATCGAATGACGACCGTAACGGATGTCAGCTCAATCTGAAGGCAATTATGCGGAAGCTTTACAGAATTATTATGAAGCTATGCGACTCGAAATTGATCCCTACGATCGAAGCTATATACTCTATAACATAGGCCTTATCCACACAAGTAACGGAGAACATACAAAAGCTTTAGAATATTATTTTCGGGCACTCGAACGAAATCCATTCTTACCACAAGCTTTTAATAATATGGCTGTGATCTGTCATTACGTGCGACTATCTCGACTATAGAAATAAAAAAGGAAAAGAAAAAAAAAAAGGGGGGTGGAGGGGGGGAGCAAATACACTAATAAATACTAGAAAAAAAAAAAATAGGCTTTCTACATATGCATCGTGCAAAAAACGATTTTTATCAGCTGTAGCAAAGAAAGAAACTTCATAAAAGTCGAAATATGAAGAAATCGATATGCCTAGATAGTTTATTCTATGGATAAAGGATCTAATTGATAGAGGAAGCACCGTAAAGACCAATTCGCGAGGTTTTGGCCGATGCCGATCCAATAAAAACTGCTTATTTA